TAGATTTGAAAGGACTGCAAGAAAAGAAATGTCACAATATTTTTTTTATACATGCCGAAGTGATGGAAAAGAAAGAATCTCTTTTACGTATCCGCCTAGCTTGTCAACTTTTGGAGAAATGATACAAAGAAGGATGTCCCTGCCCACACTAGAAAAACTCTCTTCGGATGAACTGTACAATCATTGGGTTTATACTAACCAACACAAAAATAACAACTTAAACAACGAGTTTTTAAATAGAATTGAGGCTCTAGATACGGGATTTTTTTCTCTAGATATACTCGAAAAAAGTACTAGATTGTGTAATGATAAGACTAGAAAATATTACTTGCCTAAAATGTATGATCCCATTTTGAATGGGTTATATCGGGGAACAATCAAAAAAAAAATTTCACCTTCAATCATAAATAAAATTTCGTTAGAAAATTTCATAGAGACAATGGAAATTAATAAGATTCATAGTCTCCTTCTTCCTGATACTGATTACCAAGAGTTTGAACAGAAAATAGACCGATTTGATAAAAAAACCTTTTCAACGGAAAATCGTCATTTATTTACTTTAATCAGTAAATTTGATAGAGAATCGGGATCGAGTTTAAATTGGAAGGGCCTCTCTTTATTTTCAGAAAAAGAACAAGGAAGGATTGGTTCAGAAAAAAGAGCCAAATTTTACAAATTTTTATTGAATACAATTCTAACTAGCCCTAATGGTCAAAAAACAAAACAAAAATTTGTAATAAAAGAAATCAGTAAAAAAGTCCCTAGATGGTCATACAAACTTATTACCGAATTGGAATTCCTGTCGGGCGCAGCTCATGAAGGCCTACCATTCGAGTATCATATACGTTCAAGAAAAAGGGATCGTGTAATAATTTATAGGCCTACTAAACGTAGTCGCAAAGCAAGTGCCAAAAATTGGATGTCTATTAGAGACTATTCGGAAGAATCAGATTTTCGTCGAGAATTCATCAAAGGTTCTATGCGTGTTCAAAGGCGTAAAACTTTTATTTCAAAATTGTTTCAAGCAAACGTGCATTCCCCTCTTTTTTTGGACAGAATAAAAAAATACCCCCTTTTTTCTTTTAATATCCCTGAACAAATGAAATTTATTTTTATAAATTGGATGGGTAAAGGATCAGAATTTAAAGATTATACAGAGGAACAAAAAAAAAGGCAAAAGGAAGAACAAGAGAACAAAATAAAGGAAAAAACGTGGATAAAAATCGCGGAAGCCTGGGATTTCGTTCCATATCCAGAAGCAACAAGAAGTTTAATTTTAATAATTCAATCCATTTTTAGAAAAAATATTTTATTACCTTCATTGATAATAGTTAAAAATATTGGGCGTATTTTATTATCTCAACCCCCCGAGTGGGCTGAGGATTTCGATGAGTTGAATAGAGAAAAGCATATTATATGTACCTATAATGGTGTTCAAGTATCAGAACTCGAACTTCCCAGAAATTGGTTTAAAGACGGTATTCAGATAAAAATAGTATTTCCTTTCTATTTGAAACCTTGGCACAGATCCAAATTGAGGCCCTCTTTTTCTTTTTATAAAGATCTAAAAAAAGAACAACAAAAATTTTCTTTTTTAACGGCTTGGGGAACGCAAACTACCCTTCCCTTTGGTTCTGTCCCTCCAAAACCTTCCTTTTTTAAGCCTATTTTTAAAGAACTAAAAAAAAAAATTCGAAAAACGAAAAACAATAATTTTCAAGTTATAAGAGTTTTAAAAGAAAGAACAAAAGATTTTCTACAAGATTCAAAAGAACCAAAAGGGGTTGTTATCAAAAAAGTTTTATTTCTGTTTATAAAAAGAATAAAAAAAGAACTCTTAAAAGTACATCCAACTCGATTATTTATATTGAGAAAGGTGTATGAATCCAGCGAAACTAACCAAAAAGAAGATTCTATAATTAGGAATCAGATAATTCACGACTCCTTTAGAAAAATTAAACCTACAAATAATACAAATTATTCACCGAGAGAAAAAAAAATTAAAAATCTGACTGATAGAACAAGCACAATCAGAAAGAAAACAAAGAGTCTTATGAAAGAAAAAAACGGTAACGCCAAGAAAAGAAGTAGTCCTAACAAAACAAGTTTTAATGGAAAAGAAAAATCACCAAAAAAAAATTTTAAAATCTTAAAAATAAAAAGAAGAAGCACTCGATTAATCTATAAATTAGATTTGTTTATAAAAATTTTCATTAAAAGAATATACATCGATATATTTCTATGTATCATTCATATTGCCAGAATTCCTACACAACTCCTTCTTGAATCAAGAAATTTTCGTTTTGATAAATACATTTACAATAATAAAACAAACCAAGAAAAAAAAAAAAAAAAAGAAATTAACTCTATTTCGACTCTAAAAAATGCACTTTACAATATTAAAAATAGTAATAGAAATTCACGTCTTTTTTTTGACCTATCCTCCTTATCACAAGCATATGTATTTTACAAATTATCACAAACCAAAGTTATTAATTTGTATAAGTTAAGATCTATTTTTGAGTATCATGGAACTCCCTTTTTTCTTAAGACTGCAATAAAAAATTATTTTGTAACACAAGGAATTTTTAATTCCGAATTAAGACATACGAAACTTTCAAGTTCTGAAACGAATCAATGGAAAAGCTGGTTAAGAGGTCATTATCAATACAATTTATCTCAGATTAGATGGTCTGGATTAATACCAAAAAAATGGCGAACTACAATAAAAGAAGGTGGTATGACCCCAAATAAAGATTTAACAAAATGGAATTCGTATGAAAAAGACCAATTACTTTATCACAAAAAACAAAAGTATTTTAAAGTATATTCATTACCAAACCAAAAAGATAATTTTCCAAAATACTATATATATGATCTTTTATCATATAAATATATTAATTCTGAAATTAAGAAGTCCTCATATATTATTTATGGATCACCATCAGAATTAAAAAACAACCGAAAATTTACTTTTAATTACAACAATTATAAACAAAATTTATTTGAAAACCTGGAGGAAATTCCTATCAATCATTATCTAGAAAAGGGTGATATTATGTATATGCAAAAAAATCCAGATAGAAAATATTTTGATTGGACAATTCTCAATTTTTTTATAAGACAAAAAATAGATATTGAGGCCTGGACCAAAATGGATTATAACATTAATATAAATACTAAGCTTGGAAGTAAGAATTACCAAAAAATTGAGAAAATGGATAAAAACTCTATTTTTTATCTGACGATTCATCAAGATTTAGAAATAAATCCAATCAATGACAAGAAACTTTTTTTTGATTGGATGGAAATGAATGAAGAAATCCTAAACCCAATATCGACAAATCTGAAACTTACGTTCTTCCCAGAATTTGTGTCACTTTATAATGTATACAAAACAAAACCATGGATTATACCAAGCAAATTACTTCTTTTAAATTTAAATAAAAAGAAAAACATCAACGAAAAGAAAAAATGGAAATTTTTTAGACCATCGAATGGAAAAGGATATTCTGAATTAATTAATCGAACTCAAGAAGAAAAAGAACCCGCAGGACGAAGAGGCCTTAGATCATATGCACAAAACCAATATAAAATTAAAAAAAAATATAAGATCCGGAATAAGATGAGACCAGAAATGATTTTCTTACGGAAACACTATTTGCTTTTTCAATGGATAATAGACGATGGTTTAATTCCGAATTTAACTGAAAGAATGATCAATAATATCAAGATATATTGTTACTTGCTTGGACTGAGAAATCCAAGAGATACTACTATATCGTCTATTCAAAGGAAAGAATTAAATCTGGATATAATGGTGATTCGAAAAAAATTAACTCCTATAGAATTGAATAAAAAGGGGATATTTTTTATCGACCCCATCCGTTTGTCTGTAAAAAACGACGGATACTTTATTATGTATCAAGCCGTAGGTATATCGCTGGTTCATAAGAGTAAGTACCAAACTCCTCAAAGATATCGAGAACAAAGATATATCAATAAAAAAAAATTGGATGAATCTATCCCAAGATATCAAATAATAATTCGAAAGAGAGACAAAAAACATTATGATTTTATCGTTCCTGAAAAGATTTTATCGTCTAGACGTCGTAGAGAATTGAGAATTCTAATTTCTTTCAACTCAAAGAATTTAAATAGTGTGGATAAAAATACAGTATTTTGTAACAAGAAGAACATAAAAAGCAGGAATCCTTTTTTGGATCAAAAAAAACATCTTGATAGAGATAAAAACGAATTAATTAAATTAAAGTTATTTCTTTGGCCTAATTATCGATTAGAAGACTTAGCTTGTATGAATAGATATTGGTTTAATACCAATAATGGAAGCCGTTTTAGTATGTTAAGAATATATCCACAATTCAAAATAGGTTGATGGTACATTTTTCCTATCTATTCTGTACCATATAGAAAAGCAAACAGATGAACATATACCCTGTCTTACGTCTCAGTCTAATATAGATCTTTTTTATTTAATACAAAATCAATGACGTATTAATTTGTTTGGATAAAATCTAGAAAATAAATGAATCTACGGAATATTCCGAATTTTAGGTCTAAATTTTTTGACGTTGTGAGTGTAAAAACGTACCATCTCCTTTTTTATCCCTGTCCAACTCAAATTCAAATTTGTGATTAATGAAATTGGAAGTCCATAAATAAATTCAAATTCTTGTGTATATTAATTACTACATTAAAATGACTAATATTATTACTGATCGATAAAATAAAATATATTTATATGTAAATTAAAGGGTAGAAGGAGCTATTTTATGATAAAAAATCCACTCAGTGCAATTATTTTGAAAGAGGAAAACGAAGACAACAAGGGGTCTGTTGAATTTCAAGTAGTTAGTTTCACCAATAGGATACGTAGACTTACTTCACATTTGGAATTGCACAAAAAAGACTATTTATCTCAGAGAGGTCTGCGTAAAATTCTAGGAAAACGTCAACGGCTGCTCGCCTATTTGTCAAAA